AATGAATTGCCTGACAAAAAGGATTATCTTGATAGGGTAAATTATATGATTATTTCGTATTCATTAAATTTAATTTTATACCTTATTTATATTTAATAGAATTAAACTATTCCTTAAAGAATCAAAATCTTTCATGCCTCTTACATTAAAATATAACCTTAAATTTTTATATAAATAACCAAAAAGTTATTTAATTTATCAAAAAAGATAAGCTAAATAAGCTAATAGGTTCATACCCTACTTATAAAGGTATTAATCCTTTTCTTTTTATTGCTTAACAATTCATCTAAATTACTTTTTATTTTTACATTAATTTTAAGAACAATAATTTCCATTTCTTCAACCTCTTGATTAGGAGCATGAATAGGATTAGAAATTAATCTACTTTCTTTTATCCCCCTAATAATTAATACAAAAAATTTAATATCAACAGAAGCCTCTTTAAAATACTTTTTAACCCAAGCTCTCGCCTCCTCAATTTTAATTTTTATTATTTTAATTTATACAATTAAATTTAATTTTATTTATCAATTCCCTAATTTACTTGACTATGAATCACTAATGATTTGCTCCACTTTACTATTAAAAAGTGGGGCTGCCCCTTTTCATTTTTGGTTTCCTTCAGTAATAGGGGGTATCTCCTGGTACAATAACTTAATTTTAATAACTTGACAAAAAATTGCCCCTATTATACTTCTATCCTACTGTATAAGTAATAATTTAATTGTTTTTTCTTCCTTATTCTCAATTATTTTGGGCTCATTAGGGGGGTTAAACCAAATTTCTTTACGAAAAATTATAGCTTTTTCATCCATTAATCACTTAGGATGAATAATTGCTTCTATACTTTTCAATGAATCTCTATGAATTTTTTATTTTTTAATTTATTCATTCTTATCTTTTAATATCATTTTTTTATTCAACGCCTTTCAATTATTTTATATAAACCAAATATTTTTAATATTTAATGAATCATTTATCCTAAAATTTATTTTTATAATCTCTATTCTTTCATTAGGGGGATTGCCCCCATTCCTTGGATTTTTACCTAAATGACTAATTATCCAGTCATTAAATTCAATAAATTATTATTTTTTATTATTTTCTATAATTATTATAACGATAATCACTCTATTTTTTTATTTACGCCTAACTTTTTCGGCATTTATACTAAATTACCCTCAAATATCCTGAAACTATAAATTTAATTATAAAAACTTAATCAATTACTTTGCCCTTTCTATAACTTTTATTTCTATTTCTGGAATATTTTTAATTTCCTTAATTATAGCCCCATATTAAAAATAAACCCAATAATTTTTAAAATTAAATTTATTATTTTGCTAATTTATTAGTAAAGTTTTAAGTTAATTTAAACTCATAGCCTTCAAAGCTATAAATATAAGCCCATTTTATAAACTTTAAACTTTAATAAATATTTTATTTACCCCTTTAGAATTGCAGTCTAACGTCATTATTGACTATAAAGTTTTCCTTTTACTTAAGCTTGATTAAAGAGAAAATTCTCATAAATAAATTTACAATTTATTGCCTAAACTTCAGCCACTTAATCGAAACAGTGACTATTTTCCACAAACCATAAAGATATCGGTACCTTATACTTTATTTTTGGGGCTTGATCTGGGATATTAGGAACCTCTTTAAGTATACTAATTCGAGCTGAACTTGGCCACCCTGGAGCTCTTATTGGAGACGACCAAATTTATAACGTAATTGTTACAGCCCACGCTTTCATTATAATCTTTTTTATAGTAATGCCTATCATAATTGGAGGATTTGGAAATTGACTAATTCCTTTAATATTAGGGGCCCCTGATATAGCTTTTCCTCGAATAAATAATATAAGTTTTTGAATATTACCCCCATCGTTAACATTACTACTAATAAGTAGAATAATTGAAAATGGGGCAGGAACAGGCTGAACCGTTTATCCTCCTCTTTCCAGAAGTATTGCCCATGCTGGAGCTTCTGTAGACGCTGCTATTTTCTCTCTACACTTAGCCGGTATTTCCTCTATTCTTGGGGCCGTAAATTTTATTACCACTGTAATTAATATACGATCAACAGGAATCACATTTGACCGTATACCTTTATTTGTTTGAGCAGTAGTTATTACAGCTGTTTTATTACTTCTTTCTCTTCCAGTTTTAGCCGGAGCTATCACTATACTTCTCACAGACCGAAATTTAAATACTTCTTTTTTTGACCCTGCCGGAGGTGGGGACCCTATTCTTTACCAACACTTATTTTGATTTTTCGGACACCCAGAAGTTTATATTTTAATTCTCCCAGGGTTTGGAATAATTTCTCATATTATTAGTCAAGAAAGTGGGAAAAAAGAAACATTTGGGACTTTAGGAATAATTTATGCAATATTAGCTATTGGGTTTTTAGGATTTATTGTTTGAGCTCACCATATATTTACAGTAGGAATAGATGTAGACACTCGAGCATACTTTACCTCTGCCACTATAATTATTGCTGTACCTACCGGAATCAAAATTTTTAGATGATTAGCTACTCTACATGGCTACCAATTCACTCATTCTCCTGCCTTACTTTGATCCTTAGGGTTTGTATTTTTATTTACAATTGGAGGTTTAACCGGAGTTGTTTTAGCTAATTCCTCCCTTGATATTGTCTTACATGATACTTATTATGTAGTTGCTCACTTTCATTATGTTCTTTCAATAGGAGCCGTATTTGCCATTATAGCAGGATTTGTCCATTGATACCCGTTATTTTCAGGATTAACTATAAACCCCCAATGATTAAAAATTCAATTTTTAATAATATTTTTAGGAGTAAATTTAACTTTTTTCCCCCAACATTTTTTAGGTTTAGCCGGAATGCCCCGGCGATATTCTGACTATCCAGATGCATTTACATCATGAAATTTAATTTCAACTGTAGGTTCCACAATCTCCTTTTTAAGTATTATTTTCTTTTTATTTATTATTTGAGAAAGAATAATTACTATCCGAATAGTAAATTTCCCCACTCAATTAAATTCATCAATTGAATGATACCAATTGTTACCTCCCGCTGAACATAGTTATTCAGAAATTCCTATTTTAACTACTAATTTCTAATATGGCAGATTAGTGCAATGAATTTAAGCTTCATAAATAAAGAATTTTCTTTTATTAGAAAATTATTAATGGCCACATGATCCGATTTAAATTTTCAAGACAGAGCATCCCCTTTAATAGAACAATTAATTTTTTTTCATGATCATACACTATTAATTTTAATCATAATTACAATTTTAGTCGGTTACTTAATAATTATATTATTTTTTAATTTTTACACAAATCGATTTCTCCTTTCAGGACAACTAATTGAAATTATCTGAACAATTCTCCCAGCTATTATTTTAATATTTATTGCCCTGCCTTCCCTTCGATTACTTTATTTATTAGATGAAATCTATGAACCTTCTATTACTTTAAAATCAATTGGGCATCAATGATACTGAAGTTATGAATATTCTGACTTTTTAAATTTAGAATTTGATTCTTATATAAAACCCATTAATGAAATAAATATAGAAAGATTTCGATTGCTAGATGTTGATAATCGAATTATTCTTCCTATAAAGGCTCAAATTCGTATTTTAGTAACAGCAACAGATGTATTACATTCATGAACCATCCCAGCCTTAGGAGTAAAAGTAGATGGAACCCCTGGTCGATTAAATCAAACTAATTTTATAATTAATCGACCAGGTTTATTTTTTGGGCAATGTTCAGAAATTTGCGGGGCAAACCATAGTTTTATACCTATTATTATTGAAAGTGTTAATACTCCAACTTTTATCAAATGAATTTCTTCTAATAATTAACATTAGATGACTGAAAGCAAGTATTGGTCTCTTAAACCATTTAATAGTAATGTAGCAATTACTTCTAATGAAATATTTTCTAAAAAAATTAGTTAAAATAAATAACATTAGTATGTCAAACTAAAATTATTAATAATTATTAATATTTTTTAATTCCACAAATAGCCCCCCTTAGTTGATTAATTTTATTTTTATTTTTTTCTTCTATCTTTCTTTTATTCAATATAACAAATTACTTTTCTTATTTTATTAAGTCTCCCTCGCAAAATCCTATTAATAATAACATTAAACATAATTCATTAACTTGAAAATGATAGTTAACCTTTTTTCAGTTTTTGACCCCTCAACTAATATTTTAAATTTTTCATTGAATTGATTAAGCTCTTTTATCGGTTTAATAATAATCCCTCCCATATTTTGAATTATACCTTCTCGATCCCAAATTATATGAAATAATATTTTATTAATTCTTCACAAAGAGTTTAAAACATTATTAGGAAATAAAAGACATTTAGGAAGAACTTTTATTTTTATTTCACTTTTTTCAATTATTTTATTTAATAACTTTATTGGTTTATTCCCTTATATCTTTACAAGTAGAAGTCATTTAACATTCACTTTAACCTTAGCTTTACCTTTATGATTAAGTTTTATACTTTACGGATGAATTAATTATACAAACCATATATTCACTCACTTAGTGCCACAAGGTACCCCTTCTATTTTAATACCTTTTATAGTTTGTATCGAAACTATTAGAAATATTATCCGACCCGGCACCCTAGCCGTTCGATTATCAGCTAATATAATTGCAGGTCATTTATTAATAACTTTACTAGGAAACACTGGCCCTTCCTTAATATGGTCAATTATTTCATTATTATTAATTACACAAATTGCTTTATTAACATTAGAAGCAGCTGTAGCTATTATCCAATCATATGTTTTCGCTATTTTAAGAACCCTTTATTCTAGAGAAGTAAATTAATGTCAACACACTCGAACCACCCCTATCATCTAGTCAACTATAGCCCATGACCCCTTACAGGAGCCTTAGGAGCTATAACTATAGTCTCAGGATTAATAATATGATTTCATCAATATAATATAAATTTAGTAATTTTAGGGTTTATAGTAACCCTATTAACAATATATCAATGATGACGAGATATCTCACGAGAAGGAACCTTTCAAGGACTACATTCATTAGCTGTTTCATTAGGCCTTCGTTGAGGTATAATTTTATTTATTATTTCTGAAATTTTTTTCTTTTTATCTTTTTTTTGGGCTTTTTTCCATAGTAGCCTTTCCCCCTCTATTGAATTAGGAGCTTTTTGACCTCCTATCGGAATTTACCCCTTTAATCCATTCCAAATCCCTTTATTAAATACATTAATTCTATTAACATCAGGAATTACTGTAACTTGAGCCCATCATAGTTTAATAGAAGGAAATTTTTCACAAACTACCCAAGGTTTATTTTTTACAGTTCTTCTAGGAATTTATTTTTCAGCTCTTCAAGGTTATGAATATATAGAAGCTTCTTTTTCAATTGCTGATAGTGTTTACGGATCTACTTTTTTTGTTGCAACAGGTTTCCACGGACTTCACGTTATTATCGGGACATTATTTTTATTAATTTGCTTAATTCGTCATATAAATAATCACTTTTCTAACAACCATCATTTTGGATTTGAAGCCGCTGCCTGATATTGACATTTTGTAGATGTTGTTTGATTATTTCTTTATGTATCAATCTATTGATGAGGAAGATAATTTATATAATATAAATAGTATATTTGACTTCCAATCATAAAGTTTAATTTAATTTAATATAAATAATTATTTCTTTAATTATTATAGCATCTATTATCATAATTTTTTCGTTTATTATTATAATTATTACAACTATTCTTTCTAAAAAAAAAATAATAGACCGAGAAAAAAATTCTCCTTTTGAATGCGGATTTGACCCTAAAAGTTCATCTCGTCTTCCTTTTTCTTTACGATTTTTTTTAATTGCTATTATTTTCTTAATCTTTGACGTAGAAATTGCCCTATTAATACCTATAATCTTAACTATTAATTCATCTAATTTAATTATATGGTCCTCTACAAGAATAATTTTTATTGTAATTTTATTGATTGGCCTTTATCATGAATGAAACCAAAATGCATTAAATTGAACTTCTTAAAATTATATTTTTTAGGGGTATAGTTAAATTTATAACATTTAATTTGCATTTAAAAATTACTATCATTTTAGTTTTCCTTAAAATATGAAGCAATATATTGCACTTAGTTTCGACCTAACCTTTAAGTAAATTTTTACTCTTATTTAATTTTATTTAACTGAAACCAAAAAGAGGTATATTACTGTTAATAATAAAACTGAATCTTAAAATTCCAGCTAAAGAAATAAATTGGTTAAATAAAAGCTGCTAACTTTATATTTTAATGGTTTAATTCCATTTTTATTTCTGTAAATAATTTTTTATTTAATTTTAAATAATAAATAATTCTGTACAATATTTATATAGTTTAAAAAAACATTACATTTTCACTGTAAAAATAAAATTATATTTTTATAAATTACTAAAATAAATTAACTAATATTTAAAGATAAAAATATCTCCTCAACATCTTCAATGTCACACTCTTTAATTTAAGCTATTTAAATTTATAAAAATATTAAAATTAATACAAAAATAATTCAAAAAAAAAATCTTATTAAATAAATCTTTAAATAATTATTTTGTATCAACTGATTAAAAATTGCTTGATCCCTTAAATACTGATATAAAGATTGCCCCCCTAAAAATTCTCTTCATCCTTGATCAAATCTTTTAATTATTTTTTTACCAATTAATAACGGAAAATAAATTGAACCTAACGTTGAAATAAAAGGTATAAATCATATTGACCCCATAAAAAAAGAAAATAAATAATAATCTAAAGATTTATTAAAAAATATAAATGAATAAATAGAAATAAAATAACCAAATAAGCCCCCCATTAAACAAACAAAAAAAGTTAATAATTTCAAATGATAAGGTAAACAAATTATATTAGGAGAAGAAAATATTAACCATCTAAGCATTCTCCCCCCTAAAATTACAATAAATAATAAAGTTAACATTCTTTTTAATATCAATCAACTATCGTCATTCATAGAATAATTTCTAAAACATAAAAAATCCCCTGTTATTCCATAATAAACTAAACGAAATGAATAACAAACCGTTAGCCCTGTTGAAAAAAAAAATAAAAAAAATCTGAAACTGTTGATATACGATAAAGAAACTATTTCTAATATTAAATCCTTAGAATAAAACCCAGCTAAAAAAGGTATTCCGCACAAAGCCAAGTTGGCAGTATTAAAACAAACAGCAGTTAATGGTATTTGCAAAATTAAGCCCCCTATCCCCCGGATATCCTGTAAATTTATCAAATTATGAATAATAGCTCCAGCACATATAAAAAGTAAAGCCTTAAATAATGCATGAGTTAATAAATGAAAAAAAGCCAATTTTCAAAGCCCAAGAGATAAAATTCTTATTATTAAACCTAATTGTCTAAGAGTTGAAAGAGCAATAATTTTTTTTAAGTCAAACTCAAAATTAGCCCCTAACCCAGATATAAATATAGTGAGGCCAGATATTAATAGTAAAAATTGACCTAATTCATTACCTACTAATAAATAATTAAATCGAATTAATAAATAAACCCCAGCAGTCACTAATGTAGAAGAGTGCACTAAAGCAGACACAGGGGTTGGAGCAGCTATCGCCGCAGGTAGCCAAGAAGAAAAAGGAATCTGAGCTCTTTTTGTTATTGCTGCTAATATAATTAAACCTCCAATTAACCCTCTTTCAAAATTATTTTTTATGAATTCTAAATAAAAAATAAATCTCCATCTTCCATAATTTAATATTCAAGCAATTGCTAATAAAAAAGCAACGTCTCCAATTCGATTTGACAGCGCAGTTAATATGCCAGCATTAAAAGACTTAACATTTTGAAAATAAATAACTAAACAATAAGAAACTAATCCTAACCCGTCCCACCCTAAAAGAATTCTGATTAAATTAGGTCTAATAATTAATAATATTATAGAAAAAACAAATATTAAAACTAATATAATAAAACGATTAATATTCTTATCTTCTCTTATATATTCTTTTCTATAATAAATTACTAAAGAAGAAATAAATAACACAAAAGATATAAAAAGAAAACTAATCCAATCAAATAAAAAAGTTATTACAATAGGACAAGAATTAATAGACAAAACCTCTCACTCAATATAATAAATGAAATCATTTATTAAAAAATATAATCTAAATAAAAAAGATATAATTCTAACAATAAAAAGAAAGACAAAGCTAATAAAACAAATAGAAATAACATTCACTATTCAAAATGAATAAATTCATATCATTGACACCACAAATCAATATTTTTATTAAACTATTCAAATATAACCAAAGTAAACAAGGCTCTCTCTTTATAATTAAAATATTAAGGGGTAACCAGTGAAGAATTAATAATAAATATTCTCGACTGTACCCTCCTGAACATCTAATTATTACCGAAGACAGTTTCCCATGTTGACTATACGAATATAAATACAAAGTATAAGCAGCTCTAAAAAAAGATAATAAAGATAAAGCTAATATAGAAATTAAGGACCACCCAACAATTCTATTTAATAATCTAATTTCCCCCAGTAAATTTAAAGTAGGAGGAGCCGATATATTCCCAGCTCTCAATAAAAACCACCACAATGTTATTCTAGGTATAAAATTTAATAAGCCCTTATTAATCAATAGACTTCGTCTACTCAACCGCTCATAAGAAATATTAGCCAAACAAAATAATCCAGAAGAACATAGTCCATGCGCAATTATTAAAGTATAAGATCCACAAACCCCTCAATAAGTTATTGTTATAAACCCCCTAAAAACAACCCCCATATGAGCAACTGAAGAATAGGCAATTAAAGACTTTAAATCTGTCTGGCGTAAACAAATTAAACTTACTAGTACCCCTCCAATTAATCTAACCCCCACTCAAATGTAATTAAACTGAAACCCTAAAAATGTCATAAAACTAAATACTCGCATCAATCCATACCCCCCTAATTTTAATAAAATCCCAGCTAAAATCATAGAACCTGCCACAGGTGCCTCAACATGTGCTTTTGGTAATCATAAATGAACTAAAAATATAGGTATTTTTACTAAAAAAGCAAAAATTATACAAATATAGAATAATATGTTTGTATAATTTTTATTTATTAAATAAAATATTAATAAATTTTCATTTCTATATAAATAAAAAATTCCTAATATTATAGGTAAAGAAGCTAATAAAGTATAAAATAATAAATAAATACCGGCTTGAAGCCGCTCTGGCTGATACCCCCACCCTAAAATTATAAATAAAGTAGGGATTAATCTTCTTTCAAAAAATAAGTAAAAAAGAAATAAATTAGTTCTCCCAAAAGTTAAGAACAATAAAATTAAAAGAAATAAAATTACCAAACAAAAAAAATTTTCATAATTTTTATTCTTAAAAATTATTTCTCTAGCCATTAACATTAAAGAACAAATTCATAAACTTAATAAAATCATTCCATAAGAAATAATATCACATCCTAAAAAATATCTTAAAGAACCAAAATAATTTAAATAAAAATTTATTATAATAAAGATAAATCTCAAAATAAAAATAAAATTTTGTACCATTCAAAATTTATTTTTTATAAAACATAAAGGAATTAATATAATTAATACAAAAAAAAATTTTAACATAGTAAAATTCTAAAAGACTGAAAATAATCATTTCCATGAGTCCGAATTATAGATACTAAAATCCCCAATCCTAAAGCCCCCTCACAAACTCTAAAAGTTAAAAATATTATTCTAAAAGATAATTCATAATTATGTAAATTTAAGTAAATAAATAAAAAAATAAATAAACTTAAAACAATAAATTCTAGTCTCAAAAGAGTAGATAAAAGATGTTTACGATTAGAAATAAAAACTATAACTCCAAAAAAAAATATAATTATTGGAACCAATAAATTTATAAATATAATCATTAGTTTTAATAGTTTAAATAAAACATTGGTCTTGTAAATCAAAATTAAATTCATAATTTTTAAAACTTCAAGGAAAAAGAATAATCTTTATCGTTAATCTCCAAAATTAATATTTTTAATAAACTATTCCTTGTTATGACCTTATTTTTAATTTCATTTTATATAATTATTCTAAGCATAATTTTTCTACAAATAATTCACCCTTTAGCCATAGGTTTAATTATATTAATCCAAACTTTCCTTACCTGTTTATTTGTAGGTTCGCTAACCCAAACCTTTTGGTTTTCATATATTTTATTTATTGTTTTTCTAGGTGGACTTTTAGTTCTATTTATTTATGTATCTGCTTTAGCATCAAATGAAATATTCTCCCCCTCAATAAAAATTATTTTATTTATAATTATAACTTCTCTCTTTTTTATAATCTATTTTATATTTATAGATACCACATTAACACCAAAATTTTCAAGAAATATAGAAATTAAATCCATTTATAATATAAATTCATATATTTTAGAAAATAATTTAAATCTAAATAAATTATACAATTTTCCTTCTAATTTAATTACTCTTTTACTAATTAATTATTTATTACTCACATTAATTGTAATTGTAAAAATTACAAATATCTTTTATGGGCCTCTTCGACAAAACATGAGATAAAATTAATTAATTAATGTGTATTTACTTATAAACATACAAAAGAGAGAGAGAGAGAAAGAGAGATATATATATTTATATATATATAAATTTACACTTATATTAATTCTTAACAAATGAATAAACCATTACGAACTAGACACCCTTTATTTAAAATTTTAAATAATGCCCTTGTTGACCTACCAACCCCCTCCAATATTTCAGGCTGATGAAATTTCGGGTCATTACTTGGATTATGTTTAATTACACAAATTATTACAGGGATATTTCTATCTATACACTACGCCCCAGATATAATATTAGCCTTCGACAGAATTAGCCACATTTGTCGAGATGTAAATTATGGCTGATTTCTACGAACATTACATGCTAATGGGGCTTCTTTTTTTTTTATTTGTCTATACCTTCATGTAGGTCGAGGAATATATTATGGGTCATTCCTATACACCCCTACATGATTAATCGGAGTAATTCTTCTATTTTTAACTATAGGGACTGCCTTTATAGGATATGTTTTACCCTGAGGACAAATATCTTTTTGAGGAGCAACTGTTATCACAAATCTTTTATCCGCAATTCCTTACTTAGGGACTATATTAGTACAATGAATCTGAGGAGGATTCGCAGTAGATAACGCAACTCTTACTCGATTTTTCACTATTCATTTCTTATTGCCTTTTATCATTGCTGCTGTCACAATAATTCATTTATTATTTTTACACCAAACAGGCTCTTCCAACCCTCTTGGTATTAATAGTAATATTGATAAAATTCCTTTCCACCCATATTTTTCATTTAAAGATATCGCAGGATTTATATTTTTATGAATATTTTTAGTAATATTAACATTAATAAATCCGTATATATTAGGAGACCCTGACAATTTTATCCCTGCAAACCCCCTAGTTACCCCTGTTCATATCCAACCTGAATGATATTTTTTATTCGCTTATGCTATTTTACGGTCGATCCCTAACAAATTAGGAGGAGTTATTGCATTAGTTCTATCTATTGCTATTTTAATTATTTTACCTTTCTACAATTTAAGAAAATTTCGAGGAATTCAATTTTACCCTCTAAATCAAATTTTATTTTGAATTATATTAATAACAGTAATTTTATTAACATGAATCGGAGCCTGCCCTGTTGAAGACCCTTATATTATCGTAGGACAAATCCTTACAACAATTTATTTTTTATATTATTTAATTAACCCTATAATTACTTTTTGATGGGACTCTTTATTAAATTAAAGATATAAGTTAATGAGCTTGAAATAAGCGTATATTTTGAAAATATAAGATAGAAAATAAATAATTCTATTAACTTATACTAATATTAATTCTCTAAATTAAATAAGAAAAAATAAAAATTTTTAACCCTAATAATATTAATAAATAATTTAAAGAAAAAGGGAGAAAGCTTTTTCAAGCCAACCCCATAAGTTTATCGTAACGAAATCGAGGTAATGTCCCCCGAGCTCAAATAAATAAAAAAGAAATAAACCCCAATTTTAAAAAAAATATTAAAGAATAAATGTCCCCCCCTAAAAAAATTGTACAAAATAATATTCTCATAAATAAGATTATTCTATATTCTGCTAAAAAAATTAATGAAAATCCACCTCTTCTATACTCTACATTAAACCCAGACACTAACTCAGATTCTCCTTCTGCAAAGTCAAAAGGAGTTCGGTTTGTCTCTGCTAAAGAAGAAGCAAATCAAGCTAATATCAAAGGGAATCCCAAAATTAAAAATCAAATATAATTTTGATAAACTATAAAATCCTGTAGATTAAATCCCCCAATTAAAAAAATTATAAATATTAAAATCAAAGCTAATCTAACTTCATAAGAAATAGTTTGGGCCACTGCTCGCAAAGCACCTAATAAAGCATAATTAGAATTAGAAGACCACCCCGCAATCATTAAAGTATACACCCCTAATCTTGAACAACATAAAAAAAATAAAATTCCTAAATTAAAAGAATACAAAACAACTAAGTAAGGAATACACACTCAAATTAACAAAGATAAAGCCAAAGAAAAAATAGGAGAAATATAATAACTTAAATAATTAGATATTTTTGGATAAATTTGCTCCCTTGTAAATAATTTAATTATATCACAAAAAGGTTGAGGAATCCCTACCAACCCAACCTTATTAGGACCTTTTCGAATTTGAATATACCCTAAAACCCTTCGTTCTAATAAAGTCAAAAAAGCTACTCCAATTATTACACAAATTATTAATAAAAATCTCCCAATTAAAGGTAAATAAAATTCTAAAAAAAACATGTACTATATGTAAAATATCTTACTTAAATAAATTCTAAATTTATTGCATTAAATCTGCCAAAATAGTCTATAAATTAATAAAATTCAACTAAATAAAAATTAATATTATTAATATTTGGTCCTTTCGTACTAAAATATAAAAAATTATTAAGGATAGAAACCAACCTGGCTTACACCGGTTTGAACTCAGATCATGTAAGAATTTAAAGGTCGAACAGACCTAAAATTTGAACATCTACACCCAACTTTATTCTTAATCCAACATCGAGGTCGCAATCTTTTTTGTTGATAAGAACTCGTAAAAAAAATTACGCTGTTATCCCTAAGGTAACTTAAATTTTTAATCAATATAATTGGATCAACAAGCCAAAAATTATTGTAAAAAAATTAATAAGAGATTATAAAATCTTACTATCACCCCAATAAAATAATTTATATTATAAAATCTTAAATATTCTTTATAAATTAAATAATTAAAATATAAAGTTCTATAGGGTCTTCTCGTCCTTTAAAATAATTTTAGCCTTTTAACTAAAAAGTAAACTTTTAATAAAAATTTTATGAGACAGAAAATATTTTGTCAAACCCTTCATACAAGTTTTCAATTAAAAAACTAATTATTATGCTACCTTTGCACGGTCAAAATACCGCGGCCTTTTAAATTTTTCAATGGGCAGGTCCGACTTTAAATTAAATTCAAAAAGACATGTTTTTGATAAACAGGCAAATATTATTGTTGCCGAATTACTTATAAAAATCTTTTAAACAAAATTATTTACATAATTTTTTATACTAATTTAATCATTATACCTTAATATTTTCAATTTATATTAATTTTTTAATAAAAATTTAAAAATAAAGAAAATTATATTATTATAAAAAATAAATTATAACATAATTATAAATAATAGCTATTTCTAAGCTTAAATTTATTTAAAATTTTATTTTATTTTTAATAATTTACTTTTAAGCTTATCCCTAAAAATATTTATATTATAAATTAATTTTATAAACAAAAATAAAATTAAATTAAATAATATATAAATTAAATTTATTTCTTAAAAAACTAGATATCAATAAGAACGAATAACGTTTCATTTCTATAAATTTATTATTAATAATTATAAAACATTAACTAAAATAAATTTATAAATCTCTTAATTTCGAGAAAAATAATTTATTTATTCTTTATTTAATTAACCCTGATACACAAGGTACATTAAACAAAAATTTCTTAAAAATTAATTATTTTTCAAATTATTTCAATAATCTTTTACAATACAAGTCAACTATTATTATTATTTATTATTTCAATATACATTACTAATAAATAATTTTAAAATATAATTATTTTTAAAAAATTTAAAATCAAAATTTATTAAATTTAAATAAATAAAATCTATCAATTTAATCTGATTTGCACAGATATAATTTCAATGTAAATGAAAAACTTTACTTAATAAGCTTTAAATTGTCATTCTAGAAACACTTTCCAGTACTTCTACTATGTTACGACTTATCTCATTTTATTAACGAGAGTGACGGGCGATATGTGCATAATTTAGAACTTTAATCAAAAAAATTTTCTTTATAAAATTAATTTTACTAACAAATCCACTTTCAATCAAAATTTTAAAATTAATATCCATATAAATAAATTTATTGTAACTCACTAACTTTCTTAATTATTAACTGCACCTTGATCTGACATAATTTATATTAAAAATTTTAGAAAATTATTACTTTTTTAAGACATTCTTATGACGACGATATACAAATTTAAATTAAACTAAGTAAGATTTAACGAGGATTATCAATTATAGAGCAAGTTCCTCTGAATAGTATAAATTACTGCCAAATTTATTAAATTTCAAGATTATTCAATTACTCATCTAATTTTTACATTTTACTTTTTTTATAATAGGGTATCTAATCCTAGTTTACAATAAAATTTTTACAGCCTAAATAAAAAAAAATTATAAAAATTAATTAAAATTTAAAATTTCACCTAAAAAATTTTAACTTATTTTTATCCCCTCGAAATATTTAACTAAAACCAATATAATTTACTTATATTTATTGTATAACCGCGGTTGCTGGCACAATTTTAACCAATATTATATATTTTTACTAATTCAAAATTTCTTTAATTATTAAAATTAATTACTGAGAATAATCAAATAATAAATTTATTTTTTTTAAAAATAAATAACTTTCTCACAAAAATTTTCATGTAAATTAAAATAAAAATAAATTTTTAAGCAAAAATAAAACTTTTTAAAATATATAAAATTAATTATATACAAATAACCTAATATATAAATTTTAAATTAAATAATTAATTTTTAATAATTACCTAAATAATATATTTAAAATATTAGTCAATTTAAATAATTAAATTTTAGGATTAACCCCTAAATTTTAAATAATAAAATTATTGCCCTATAATTTTTTTTTTATAAAATACATAAAATTAATTATACACAAATAACCTAATATATAAATTTTAAATTAAATAATTAATTTTTAATAATTACCTAAATAATATATTTAAAATATTAGTCAATTTAAATAATTAAATTTTAGGATTAACCCCTAAATTTTAAATAATAAAATTATTGCCCTATAATTTTTTTTTTATAAAATACATAAAATTAATTATACACAAATAACCTAATATATAAATTTTAAATTAAATAATTAATTTTTAATAATTACCTAAATAATATATTTAAAATATTAGTCAATTTAAATAATTAAATTTTAGGATTAACCCCTAAATTTTAAATAATAAAATTATTGCCCTATAATTTTTTTTTTTATAAAATACATAAAATTAATTATACACAAATAACCTAATATATAAATTTTAAATTAAATAATTAATTTTTAAGATTACCCCTAAATTTTAAATAATAAAATTATTGCCCTATAATTTTTTTTTTAAAAAATTAATTTATTATTTAATTTATATATTAAATTATTTTTTTATATAAATTTTAATATATATATAAATATTTAATAATGTAATATATATATTTATAAATATCACTATTATCATTATTAAATATTTATATATATATAATTCATTTGAAATTTCAATTTCTATAAGACTAATAGGAATATAAATCTATTCTTATAATTAATATTTAATTTTTATTGTTTATGATCATTTTATTATTTATATATATATAAGATTTTATTATAAATATAAATATATATTTAAGAATAATTTATTAATTAATAAATATATATATATATTATAAAAATTTATATAATATAAAATTTTAAGGCAATCATTAAATTACTGTACCATGCCTAATAAAATAACGTATAAATAAAAAAA